GTATGATATATCCCACAAAACTTGTATATAATAAGAAAAGAAATTATAGTTTGTAAAAGCGTAGGATGAATGAAAAAAGATAATGAATTCTTTAATAACTCAAAAAAAAGGTAAGGTATCAAACAGACTTTTTGGGGGAGTAGAGTTGGGGATAGAGGGACTTGAACCCTCACGATTTTAAAAGTCAACGGATTTTCATCTTACTATAAATTTCATTGTTGTCAGTATTGACATGTAGAATGGGACTCTATCTTTATTCTCGTCCGATTAATAAGTTCCACCAAGGATCTATCAGACTATGAAGTGAATCATTTGATCAACACAAGGTAGTGAACTCCATTTGTTAGAACAGCTTCCATTGAGTCTCTGCACCTATCCCTTTTTTCTCGCTTTCTAAACTCTGGTTTGTTCGCGTAACCCAGGATTTGGCTCAGGATTGCCCATTGTTAATTCCAGGGTTTCTCTGAATTTGAAAGTTCTCACTTAGTAGGTTTCCATACCAAGGCTCAAGCCAATTAAGTCCGTAGCGTCTACCAATTCCGCCATATCCCCTTTTTTGCTTTGAGATTAGGATCTCATTATGATGTCTTTCCATTTTTTCTTATGCCGAAACCTTGGAATTCATTACATGAATTCATTACATATAGATACTTATTTTATTTCTTTGGTATCTTCTTTCATTTTGTTTTAGCCCTATCCATATTGATTTAGTCTAATCAACAAAGATTCTATCATTTTTGTATTTGCAATTCAATATGGTTATATATTACATAACATATATATGTTCTTCCTTTTCTCATCTTTGTCTTAAATTTTAAGAAATAGTCGAACGGTCGATTCTTTTTTTTTTTAACTTCCATGAAAAGAAATTTATGATTATTATTGAAACTTAGAATTCTACAATGGAAAAAGATTCTAAGTCTACTTCGTGGATTTGAAATTCGAATAATTCTAAAAAATTCTATTTGAATATTCATTGCGAATATTAATTCTATAATATTAGAAATAAAATAAAAAGAAAAAAAAAGTATAAAATAATAATAATGCATGAGGTTAGAACAAAAAAAAATTAGAATTTCAAATTAGATATCATTTAACTTAAAAAAAAGATTTCTGATCTAATTAAGATTTTCTTATTTAGAAACTAATGAAATCAAAATTATAAAGTAGATATATTGCTATATTCTATTAATTAATTAAGGTTATGTTTTATTTATTTAATGATAGTCACTATTTATTTGAGCTATATTCTATTCTAGAATATATAGAATATGATTAATTCTAAATAGATAAGGAAAAATATGAATAGAATAGTTAATTGATATGATCTAGTAGTTTAGTGAATTTGTATGCATGCGCTATTTTATTTGAGCCCGCTTAGCTCAGAGGTTAGAGCATCGCATTTGTAATGCGATGGTCATCGGTTCGATTCCGATAGCCGGCTTTTCCATATTTTTTGGTTTTTGACATGATTTTTAATGTACTTTCAAAATCAAAGAAGATTGAAAAGACTTCTTTCACCTTTTTCCAAGAGTTACCACTCCATTTATATTATGTTATATAAACTTCCATATAGGAATATATATTGGGTAAAGGAGTTAGATCGTTGCAAAATAAATCAAGAAAATAAAGGAAAATTTTTGTGATTTATTTGATTTATATATATTGTATATACAATAAAAAAAATCTGTATATTGAGAGAATATATCTTCTTACTCTTTGTATTCCAATAGTTTATTGGAGTGGATTTCACGTCATTTATCATTATCATTTAGTTCAGTTTTAATTTTGTTTAGTTTTGTACAATTTCAATAAAAAAAGGAGTCTTTATGTCACGTTACCGAGGGCCTCGTTTTAAAAAAATACGCCGTCTGGGGGCTTTACCGGGACTAACTAGTAAAAGGCCTAAGGCAGGAAGCGATCTTAGAAACCAATCACGCTCCGGAAAAAAATCTCAATATCGTATTCGTTTAGAAGAAAAACAAAAATTGCGTTTTCATTATGGTCTTACAGAACGCCAATTACTTAAATATGTTCGTATCGCCGGAAAAGCCAAAGGGTCCACAGGTCAAGTTTTACTACAATTACTTGAAATGCGTTTGGATAACATCCTTTTTCGATTGGGTATGGCTTTGACTATTCCTCAAGCGCGCCAATTAGTTAACCACGGACATATTTTCGTTAATGGTCGTATAGTTGATATACCAAGTTATCGCTGCAAACCCCGAGATATTATTACAGTGAAGGATAAAAAAAATTCTAGAACTTTGGTTCAAAATCTTCTTGATTCATCTGCCCCTGAGGAGTTGCCAACCCATCTGACTCTTCACACATTCCAATATGAAGGCTTAGTCAATCAAATAATAGATAGGAAATGCGTCGGTTTGAAAATAAATGAATTGCTTGTCGTAGAATATTACTCTCGACAGACTTAATAAACCTAACTGAAGTAAAAAAAAATAACTAAAAACAAGAGTTCGGACAACTACCCTTTGCCCTCTTTTTTGATTAAAAAGGCACAAGGTAAGGGATTTTGTCGGGGAATATTTTTCCTATTCATGTATCATAGATTGGTAGGGAGGTTTGGATCCCTTGTTTGCTCTTCCCAGCATTTTCCATATCAAAGAAATTAGGAATAGATAATCTATTTCAAAATAAAAACAAGGTAGATTTTATATCTATTCTTTTTTATTTGATTTGATACATTGTGGTCAATCACGTAAGATTGGTGAATTAGTTGAAAGTACGGAAAGAGAGGGATTCGAACCCTCGGTAAACAAAAGTCTACATAACAGTTCCAATGTTACGCCTTCAACCACTCGGCCATCTCTCCGACATCAGGATTATGACTGAGTACCTGGGTGAATAGCGAGTTATTCATCGTTTTTTTAGATTGATTATGGTTAATAGATACCTTTTTTGACCGGAAAAAATGGGAAGTAGATAGAAGGTTTTTTTATTTTAACGAGTCCGCTTTTATGTTAGTTCGTACTATACAATTCCTTTGTTTGTGAGAAAATTTTCTCACAAAAGAAAAGGTAAAGGAAATAAAAAGAGTTATAGAATGGATTACTACCTATGCCAAGATCGCGTATAAATGGAAATTTTATTGATAAAACCTTTACAATTGTAGCCGATATCTTATTACGAGTCATTCCGACAACGTCCGGAGAAAAAGAGGCATTTACTTATTACAGAGATGGTGCGATTTGATTATCATTATTTTTTTCTTTCTCGCCGATTTGGAATAGAAAGAAAAACGAGTATTGAAAAAAAATCTACGCTTTTGAAGGTGAAGTTTATAATATAAAAAAAGCAATCCCTTCTGTCATGTATCCACGATTAATGCAGCCTTAGATGCTTCAATTGTGAATTCTAGTATTGAGCAAAAGGTTTTACCTATGGTTCCCGTATTACAGATCAATCCTACTACACTAATACAATATACGAATAGGAGGCATAGGGGAAGAAGCACTACGCCGAGAAATCAACAACACGAAAACTTTCTTCAAAATGATTCCTTTTCTTTCTTCTTTTTTTTTTTGATTGGGACTAATTAAAATGGTTGGAACAATAAACATCCATCTCGTTCGTACTTTGGATATCCGTATAACCATTGAAGACTGTTGAAGTGACTAATTCCTGGAAATTTAGGGGCGTTGAGAACAAAGAAATTTTTAGAGTTTCCTTTTTTATTTTTATCTAGCATGAACCCACTTGGTAGTAAGAAAAGATCTTTTGCAAGAAGGTTGGCTAGGGATTTCTTGTAAAAACATTAGCCCCGCTTAGTTCATAATGACAGCAAATTTTTCCATATATTATTTTCATTATGCACCTAAAGGAGGAGCCGTATGAGATGAAAATCTCACATACGGTTCTGAAACGGAGAATTAATGACGACCGTAACGGATGTCGGCTCAATCTGAAGGAAATTATGCGGAAGCATTACAGAATTATTATGAAGCTATGCGACTAGAAATTGACCCCTATGATCGAAGTTATATACTCTATAATATAGGCCTTATCCACACAAGTAATGGGGAACATACCAAAGCTTTAGAATATTATTTTCGGGCATTAGAACGAAACCCCTTTTTACCACAAGCTTTTAATAATATGGCTGTGATCTGTCATTACGTGCGACTATCTCCACTATAGAAAAAAAGAACAAACAGCTAGTCAATGAAATACTAGAAACACAAAAAAGGGCTTTCTACATAAGCATCGTCTAAAACGATTTTTTATCAGCTGTAGCAAATAAATAAACTTCAGAGATCGAAATATGAAGTGAAGACTAGATATGCCTAAATACTTTTCTATGGATAAAAAAAGATTTAATTGATAGAGGAAGCACCGTAAAGATCAATTGGAAAGGTTTTGGACCGATACAACAAGAGCTGTTTATTTATATCATAATATGAGATAAATCTTAGGAATCTACTTATGTAATCGAGTAGATCCCCTAAGGTATTGAACAGCGGTGTAGCATCAGATCCTAAAGACAGTAAGTCTTTTTCTTTTTTATGAAGTATGAAAAAAAGTCTTTTTCAAAGATTCTATATAAATTTTTATATGAAAGCGGGATAGTTACCTTTCAGAAAATTCTAATATCTAATAACAGTGGACATGCCTTTTTTTCTGAAGGTAGGAGAAAAGATAAAACTTATTATATTAATTAAATCAAAATGAAAGTTTGAAACTCATATAATTACTCTCTTTTGTTTAATCCAAGAAAAACCGAATATCTATAAGAAATCTCATTCAATTAGACATTCAATTAGACATTCAATTAGATATAAAGTTAAAGAAAGTAGGTTAAAGTTCAAAAACTGGTACACCAAAACAAAAGAGTTGGTTGTCGAGCCGTATGAGGTAGGAAACTCTCAAGTACGGTTCTCAGGGAGGGAATTGACCCGCCTATTCCGACCGTGGAGAACAGGCCATTCACCAAGGAGATTCTGAAATGGCGGAGGCTTGGTTCGCTCAAGCCGCTGAGTATT